GAACTAGGCGGCTATTAGGAGAAGATGATAGACCTATAGATATTCTATTAGAAGCACTCTAAAATGAGAAACTTAACATTAACAATGGAAATATCATATTAGGGCCTTTACCCTGGCCTGCTCTAGCCCTTTATCTAGCTGGCTTTCCTTCTTTCCTAGTCTGCCATCGAAAGCAACTCAAATAAGAGAATAGTCCTAGCCTGCCCCAGCTCTTGATCTTTGCCTTGGCTTGGGGGACTCTTTCAATTGCTGGAAGATCCGCTTATTATATTTACTTAAGTAAAGTGATGGCTGAAGACGTTTGTTGTGATTCATCTGACTAACTTAGCTTAGATTCCCCGAACCTCTGGGCTCCATTCTATTACCGAAAAAGTGCTAAGTTTCAGTGTGTGTTCCGCGTTGTTTGTGCATCTTTCTCCCATGCCTTTCTTGGCCCAACCGGCTGGCTTTTTTCCTAGAAAATGGATCTTTCTTTTGTCGTCCTTTCCATCATGTAAGCAAGTAAGTTAATCGTTGGTATGCCATATTCTTAATAGCAAGCACAGAAGCAGGAAAGCTAGCCCCATCATCATCCCGAGCTTTTCACCGTCGGTCCCATGACTGCACGAGCCCTATGAACTAGCTCTTCCGTGTCCGCCGCCCTGTACTCTGCTTCAGCACTAGAACGAGCAACCAAACTCCGTTTTTGACTTTCAAAAGAAGTGACGAGATTTCAACCCACCAACTGAACCCTTTGCGGTAGCCGGTGTCGGCTAGCAAGTTTTGGTAACACAGGTATGGCTCCGTCCGAGGATCAGTTATTGCGTAGGTAGTGAGTACTTGAATGGACGGTCCGGCCCTCATTCCAGCGAGGAGCGACTCATTGGAGCTTCGTTCACGTCAGGGCCCGAAGGCTTTTGTCGAGATTTTTTTAGTGTTCAGTGTTCTCTTTCCAATTGCGCTAATTGCATATATAAAGTCACAATTGGTTGTATTAAAGCGGCATTCTCCTGTGACTAAAAGAAAAGAAATGAAAAAAAATGTCTATGTGGACCACCCGCTATAGATTAGAAGGAAAATCCACTTATACGTATAAGTTAATACGAAAATTATCATCAAAGAGAGGAATTTTCCATTTTTGATATCTTTTTTTTTAAGCACTCAGAAGATTGGTTTCAGAGTTCAGATGAGAGGATTGGGTTCGGTTTCAGTGAGATGTGTTCTCCGTAAGTTTCCGCGTCAAGGAACAGACAAGCTCTAAGGTAATAATCTCTTTCTCCATCAATAGAAAATTTGTAATGAAATTCAATTTTCGGGGTCATTACATGTCTTTTTTTCTTAAATCTGCATTTCGCCACTTAATCATTTCTTTGATTATCCTTACACCGGTTATGTTCTGTCTTTATTTCTATTTCGATTTGTTGGGTTTTAGTTTCCTGAAGATCCAGAGTGCCCTCTTACAGACTGGCCTTCGCGCTCTTTTTCGGCTTGTGGGTTGGGAATGTCTCGGTCCCGTAATGATTCTTCTTTGTGTGGTTTCGGGCCTGGGGGGGCACATGCAGGATCCCGCGGGGGCAGAATCCCCCACCTCCTCAACCCAGGCCCAGGTGGGTAGTCCGCTGGGAGAGGAAGGGGACGAAAGGCATGGAAAGGAAAGCGAGGCGGGCATCGGCGCGTCAAGCTCAATAGAGAGCGTACCGCCCGAAGAACCTTCCGCCTTGGAAAAACAAATAGAAGATTTGATAGGTAGTAATTTAGAAAAAAGAAAGGCCGCACTCGGAGATGGACAGGAGGTCTCCGAAGTTCGTGAAGCGAACCGAACCGACCCGCTAGGGGATGATGAGGTGAAGCAGCCGCTTATGGTCGACCACCAGCGACAGATGGAGCTTGAAAGGCGACTATGTTTTCACTTCATTGGCAAACATAATGAAATCGAAACGATAGCATATGCGGATTTAATCGAAAAACAGCTGCTCATAGAGAAAAAGCAGATGAAAGATATGCTTAAACAGAATAATCCTATCTTTACTTATTATATAAATTTCATAACTTAATTTAAGTCTTAACAGTTAATAAGTGAAGTTAATAATAAGAGTTAGCCATATGCTTAACACATCCTGTTTCTACATGTTCAGTCGTTAGCTCTTTTTCTTTAACTTCCCTGGCTTCGAACGTTAGTGTCTTCACTGCTCTTCGGGCTAACCTCCCTCTTATAGGTCAGCCCTCGTTTGTTCAGTTCTCTTAGCTCATAACTACAACTCCCTGCACTCGTTCGTATCTCTTTCTCGTTCCGGTAACTCAACAAGAATTAATAAGAGAAGTAAATAGTTAATACTTGAGTTTAGAGTGAACTATCTGTTCTTGAACGATGTAAATCCACCGTCCAGACGCCCCAGAGAAAGCTGAACCTTCGGGTCACGCCGGCAACGGCTGGGATTGGTATTCGTTCAAGTAGCCGGTACGAAGCTCCAACTCTAGCGTACTAACAGTAAGGGAGAAAATACAGGTACCTCAGTACTATCTATTAAATAGATTATTCAGGTTGCTTGAAGTCTACTTTTTACTTGATTTGATTTTTGGTTGTCTGATCACACTCGAATATATCATTATGTATCTACTTATCGTATTTTTGCCCCCGCTTCTCTTTTTCTTATATGCAAAAATGCGAATGTTATTATACACCCTTTTCCGCCAACCTTGGAAGAGTTGGGCTTTACTCCGGGTGAGATGCAGGATGCTTTCGAAAAGGTAGTCTTACTGTATTTTCAAAATTTAGGGTGTACTCTTCCGAGTGGGCATACTTGGAAGGAACTAGCCCATTCTATACAAGGTGAAATTAACGACCCTAAAAAACTCTTATCAATGATCAATGATATAATTATTAAAGGCACAGAAAGCCCCTACGTGTTAAAAGGCCTCCAAGTACTTGTTAAGGATTGGAGCCGGGGGAAAATTCAACCAGAGCAAGAAGATCTCTTTTTCGATGCTTTTGATATCTTTTTGGATGATGACTTCATTAAAAAATGTACACTTTTTACTTTAAAGCTGTCCCTTCCTTTAGTTATAGGGTGCACTGCATGGTGGGCGCTACTTCCAGATCCAACAACAGAAACTCTATTGAATCCGGAGTGGATGCGCGAGACCGTACAGGGGATATGCTCCAATAAGGAGATGGGAGACGCTTTCCAATGCCCCAGTAGGATACATGAAAGTATAGCGGACAATGAAAAAGAGAGTTTCGATCCACTGAAGCTACTACCATCATCCAATCCCAAAGGGGAAAAGGTAAAAACAATGGCATTAGTACTGGCATCCTTTATTATAGTATGCAGCATAGGAGTTATACTACCAGGAAATGCGGTATTAGAGGCAGCCTAAATTGAATGGGGCGTAGGGTTTAGCGATCATAGATTTATAGTTGTATTTGAAGGTAGATTATATTAATATAGGAATGATAATGATGGCCTTTCTGATCTTATTTGCATTTCACTCCCGGGCTATTCCCCGAAAATTCCCTTTGTCGTTGGGGCTCCAAATCATCTTTCTTGTGCGTTATTCTTCCTGTTCTGTAGTAGTGTATGTGGGAATGGGGTCTTGCATGAGAAGGGCTTGCTCTCGCATTGTGTTTAGACTTTCTTCTAGTGATTTGTGAGGGATTGAGTAGCTAGGGAGTTTACTTCTTCCTTCTTGACTTGATAGTCGATCTGCTCTTAAACTGAAAGTCGATTTCTTTTTGCTTATATAATATAATCCTCCTATTTAATCGTACGAGTCACAAATATCCTAATCCAAAATCGTAAGAGAATCAAAGTTCGGCTGTGAAACGAAAGAAAGTCGCAGTCGAATCTATAACTGAACCCTTCAATGACTATATTCTTAACACATGCTATCGTAACGGTGGCTAGCTAGGAAGTGTCAAAGAAGATAGGGTGGTAGGAAAAGGGGAGATGGCGCGGGGTAGAGGAATATGGTCAACTCATCAGGCTCATGATCTGAAGATTGCAGGTTCGAATCCTGTCCCCGCCTAATCACTGGAGATGCATTAGAGAAGAAAGTGTAGAATTCGTTCTACCTATTAGGATTCTAGATTAGGTCATAGAAGGTAGATAGGTGAGATTCGAAAGTAAGTCAGTTAGGTACAATTCCCATGTTTTTCTTGGTTAAACCCAACCACCTTAGAGGATTGATTCTTGAACGCTTACGTTCAGCATTAAGACCTAAGGAGCTAAGGTTAACCCCTTCCGATTCGAGAACAAATAGCGTTCAGAGGCAGGATTCGAGGTTTTGATTTCCCCCAGCAGCAGACCCAGCTAGATATCAATATGTATCTCAAAGTAGCACAAGCAGTTAGAGTCCATCATTTCCGTAAAGATCGGAGGGCCTTCCCTCTTGCGCCTGGTGCGGGTGTGAGCTCGATCCTTTCTGCCATTCCTTTTCGATTAATATAAAATTAAGTTGTTATGCCTTCATCTGCACCATAAAAGATCGGATTCTCGGCATCTAAAATATCTGTCTCTTTCTTCTTCAATCGATTCTCACTTCTAGCCCTCGGGTGACGCCTCTCCCCTTTAAATACTTAGCAATCCGCGCTGAGTCAACTTGAGACGTAGCTAATGCTAATGGTTCTGTCATACTATGCTAAGACTAGTTCCAAGCTAAAAGGCTAAGCCCAGAACTACAGGAGACAAACCCGGAACTCTCAGCGCTCCACAGATCGTGCTTCCCCGCCCCTTCTTGGGACCCTTAGAACTGGACCTATTTACAGACTCTATCATTGACCGAAAGTCTAAGAAGCATGGGTCAAGGGCGATAGCTGGCGAGGAGAGGTGAACGAGCTCCTGCTTGAGCTTACAGGGAGGACCCTCAAGGTTCCGCATTAGATCCCCCTACGAACTTCTGGATGTGAACAAATGGCATGTCCTTCCTTTATTCGGAATGAATTCTTTTCAAAATAAAGAGCTTCCATTCCAATTCTCTCAGACAGAGCAGCCATCAAGCTGCCCCTTTAGAGCGAGGGCCTT